GGATTTCGTTGTTCAAAAAACGATAACCGATTCACAGAGAAGAGAGATATTTGTACTTTACTGATTTTTCAGTAGAATACGATTTGAAGTGTATTGTATAAGAGGGGTTGCATTTTTTAAACACGTATGCAGGTAGCTATAATATCCGACTTCTCTTTTATTGCCGGTTCTAGTCGAGACAGCCCCGATTGCGCTCTATCAAAACAAAAGAAAATTTCCATTCATCCATTCAATGCATCACGTAGGATAATTCCCTATCGACAACATATCTAAATAATAGATTATGCTCTGGGGTTTATTCTGGGGTTTACATATACTCATATGTTTTGTTATAATTGAAATTGAGAAAGATTTATTGATTGAAAAAATCAATACTGATTAGTTCTGTTTCAATTTGGATTTTCTTATGTCATTAGGAAAACACAATTTGAAATTCAAATCCCAGAATCGTTCAGGAATTCGAAGCAAGGAGTCAATAGTTAATGGTTCAAATTTCTCCACAATGCTATAAAAAAACTCTCTCACCTTTCTATTGAGAAATCAAATGTGTATTTTCAGATACTATACAATCAATCGAAGGGGTGGATCAAATCCAACTAAAAAGGGTTTTTTCTTTTAGGAAAAAAAGGATTAAGGAAAACAGAAGTAAAAATGCAAGTACCGTAAAAATTCAGTAATCCGGGAAAATTTGCATCTATTTTGCATCATTTTGGCGGCATGGCCGAGTGGTAAGGCGGGGGACTGCAAATCCTTTTTCCCCAGTTCAAATCCGGGTGTCGCCTGATCACCAAAAAACTCGAAATCTCTTCTTCTTTTCTGTTCTGCTGATATAACTCGCAGAACGCTCCCCCGGTAGAAGTATAGGAAACAGGCTGTTGATACTTTGTTTGATTCTACGCATGTGGTCTGAAGATTTTCTAAAAGAAAAGATTGTGAATCCCCGTTCGCATCTAGGATTCAAGGAAATATTCGAATCTACTGGTAGAGTAGCTATCAAGACTTCACGATTCCCTTCTATTACTAAGGGAGTGTCTAAGGACTGGATCTTGAATCAGATTGTAGAGCCTGATAGGAAATTCAATTCAATATTGGATTGGATGAATAATTGACTTTTCTAGAAAGGGGCAAAAACAAATGCTTTGGCAACCCCTACTCAAGCCCCCCCGTTTCACAGCGATAATCGGGAAAGGGGGTATCGATTAGATCAAATGGGGAAATGGGGGTCTGTAATAAATAGTGATTTCTCCCTTCCGTTTTTACTTAGAGGGTCAACAAGAAAAAAAAAGAATAGGCCTTATTATCCCTACACGTTCCCATTTCTGGGGCATGTTACTATGTATTTTGATTTGTTTAATCTGTCCTGATGCGAAATCCTAATCGATTTATTGGATTGGTTTCTCAATAGTGTTCGGCCAGAACCCCCTTTTGACTCTGCGCCATTGATTCCACTATTATTAGTGAGGAATAATGGAATAATTCCTTCGTATTTATAGAGATAGGGGACATAATGCATATGGATATAGTAAGTCTCGCGTGGGCTGCTTTAATGGTAGTCTTTTCATTTTCCCTTTCGCTCGTAGTGTGGGGAAGAAGTGGGCTCTAGAAGTACTACTGGTTAAGTTTAGGAATCAAACCGTATCATTTGAACTATTTCAAATCAAAATCTCTGAATTTGGAATCCCATTGGAATCCAGTGGAGTAATCTATGATATGAATCATACTCTTTCAATCAAAGAGACATTTCATTGCTTCCCGTCTTTGTATTTCGAAAAGAAAGGGATTCAGATGATTGGAAATTTATTCCAACCTAAAATTCTTCCGAAATTTTCTATTTGTTAAGTGTATACACACTTTCTATGAGAAATGATATAGAGATCGTGGTTGTCTAACGAGAGACTGGGCAATAATACGATTTTAACTCGGACGAGTCACATATTGGCCCTTATATGGAATTAATATACACATATATGAAGAGAATATAGAATGAAGAGAATATAGAAACTTAAGCCTTTCTAGATTACAACTTTATAGACTAAGTTTATAGACAAAGAGATAGATAGTATGGTAGAAAGATTCATCTTTCTACCATACTATCTATCTCTTAGAAAACTTCCGATTGATTATAGCGCGCTCATTTCATTTAAGTTAAGACGTGAAATTGGAATCCTTTTCATTTGACGTCGTCCATTTTTGATAAGAACTCAGAAGGAAAGTTTCATTCAAATTCATTTGAAAATTCAATTGAATTAATCATTTTGACTGACTGTTTTTACGTAAATGATAAGTAGAAAGGCGGTAGGAACTAGAATGAATAATGCAGTAGCAATAAATGCAAGAATATTTACTTCCATAATCTCATCGATTTTTTACTTCGCAATAACTCGGGATTTAATCCCCTAGAGATGATAAATCTTTCGTCTGTAAATTCAATGAATGAATTACCTCTCGATGATCTTGAATCGGATCAATATCATGAATAACAATATCTGATCTATCAAAT